TTCTCATTTAGGGCTTCCGGGTGACGTACACAATATAGAACTCTGAGAGTAACATCTGCCACCTTGCTGTACGGCCCGTGAGGGCTGGCTTTTCAAAGAGATACTTCAGCGGGTCCACCCTTGCAATCAGCATGGTCGTATAGTTCAACATGTAGTGGCGTAGGCGTTGCGAGGCCCGTGTAAGAGCACAACAGGTCTTTTCTAGAACCGTATACCTTGTCTCATAATCAGTGAACTTCTTGCTGAGATAGTATACGGCTCTTTCCTTCCTACCCGTTTCATCGTGCTGACCAAGGACACAACTCATGGATGCTTCCATTACTGACAGATACATCAGGAGAGGTCGACAGGCGTTGGCGGTGCCTGGATGGGAGGATTGAGTAGATATTTCTTAACTTTGTCAAACGCCTTTTGGCAATCCTCGTTCCTTGTGTCTATCTTTTCTGAAAGGCGGGGTATTCTTTCTGAGCAGTTTAAAGATCGGCTCACAGATGGGTGTGAGCTGGGCAATGAACCTGCTGATGTATTGTAGCCTGCCCCAAAAAGCCCTGATTTCTTTCTCTGTCTTTGGTACCGGCATGTCGATAATTGCTTTGCCTTTTGCAGGTCGACTTCGATTTCTCTTCTGCTGACAATGAACCCGAGTAGCTTACCTGACAAAGCACCAAACCCCCTCCCGGCTTTCTTTTTCGGATGAAGACGAAGACTGTATTTCCGAAATCTGTCAAACACTTTCTTCAAATTCACCGTCTTCTTAAGCCCAAGACTTGGCGATCATGTCATCGACATAGACCTCCATTTCCTTGTGAATCATATCATGAAACAGCGCAGTCATGGCTCGCTGGTACGTCGCCCCGGTATTCTTTAGACCAAACGGCATCACCTTGTAACAGAACGTGCCCTCCTATCCGATATTGTGATAAACGCTCTGTCTTCCTCGGCCATCTTGATCTGGTTATATCAAGAGAAAGCATCCATAAAGGACAGCATCCCATGTCCAGCGGTGTTGTCCACCAGAACATCGATGTGAGGAAGAGGAAAAAAAGATTTTCGGCTTGCCTTGTTTAGGGTCTTTTGACTCACGGAACCAGCTTTCTGAGGGAAAAACCGTTCTCGAAAAGCGTGACCATCCAGTTGAATCTCGTTACCCTCCCGGGGGCGCGCCCACTTTCCACTATTATGGAGCCGGGCCGCAAGCAAGTGAATGTGACCCCGCCCTCCATCAGCCGTTGTGTGTGAGCTTCGCTCCTTATAGCTCTACACCGCCGCCCCGGCCACTTTCGCTCCTCTACCATATGATTCATTCTTTGGAAGTTAGGCACGTGACTCGATAGCGCAGGCACAAGACCTTTGAATGCAAACAAAGAATAGCGAGACCGCATATAGTTTGGAACCCAAGCTTACCTTATTATTATGAAAAGGGGAAGGTTTGATAAAGGAGCTTTTTAGCCCTTTTGCTGAATTGTTGGTCCGCGGCCCCGCCCTGAATAAGGAGAGGCCTATTGATGACCGAGCCACTCTTATACTACTCCTTACCTCACCCCCCCCCTTGTCACTTAAAGGGCGAAGTCGCTGAAGCGAGTCTAAAGGCCAAAGAGTGATCTTTGAACGCTACTACGCATCCTTACTAATAGTATAGTGTAAGGTAGGTTTGGGTATAGCAGGACTTGAACCTGCGACCATTAGGTTAAAAGCCCAATGCTCTACCAACTGAGCTATACACCCAAAAAAGATATAGTAGTAAATAAGGATTGGTGCGGAAAAAAAAGAGGGCGGTCCCTCTTATTCTCATCATATTAAAGGGGCGCGGCTCTGTATGAGGCTCGTACTGCAGGCAGAGCAAGCGAAGAAAACGTAAGGGCGCGCGTTAGCTAGGCCGTTTTCTTGCAGGAGTGCTAACGCGCCCCTTATTGAAAACTCAAGGAAAGCCTTGATCGATATGAGAAACATGCGCTCAAGCACCCAACCTATACAAGGGGCTTGGGCGCCGGCCTTACTCAACAAGCACCTTTATTAGTAAGGTTGCTTGTTTCCACTCATTGAAGATTCTATCTGCAAAAGAAGGTCAACGGGGGATACTAAAGTTGCTCTCACTAACACCATCTACGAGAAGGTGAGGTCGTCTTTCTTTCCAGCCGCCATACAGTTCGCCTTAAAGCCTTAAAGACGGAGAAGGGGAGGAGCGGTTATCTATGTAATTACGGTCTTTGTTGGCCGCGGTCGAGCACTCTCTTTTCTTTGTCCAATTCCGTCTTACCAAACAAGACTGACTTCTGACCAACCCCCAAAAAAAGGGGGCAGCCGCGGTCGAACTCTAATTCTGGAAAAAAGTCGGGGCCCTTTTACCAAGTCTACCGGATAGAAGATGATAGAGGGCCATATCGTTGCGTTGGACAAGACAGTGCCGTCTCACTTCGAGTTCCTTCCTTCGTAGTAAAATCAGATGATACGCTTCGGCGATGTTACCTACCAAAAAAAGGCCTGCTAGGTGATCGAAATC